GTACAATTTTCTATGTAAAAGTAACTGGAATTTCATTCCCAACGGAAATCCCTCTTCTTTATTTATTGTTTTTTTTTTTTTTTATTTAGATTCTATTGTTTATTGAGGAGTGTTTAGAATCAGTAGTAAGTGTAAGGGCGGTTCAATGATACTTCATCAGATGGTTGGACAAAGAGGGCAGGCAGTAGGTTATATAAAAGATAAAAGAAAGAATAAAAAAGAATGATAAATAAAAAATAAAGGAATTATTGGTTGGATCAGGAATCAAATTTGGAGTTCGGTATGGATAAAAGATTTTCCTATGTTATACTATTCAATTCTTGACCATGAGTTGATTTGATAGTGCAGATATTGTTATTCATGATATTGATCCGATTCGATATCATCGAGATGGAATTCATCCCGTTGAATTTACAAGCGAAAGATTTATTATCTCTATGGGATTAACTCCCGAGTTATTGCAAATTAAAGAAAAACGAAACAATGAGATTATGGAAGTAAATATTCTCGCATTTATTGCTACTGCACTGTTTATTCTAGTTCCTACCGCCTTTTTACTTATAATATACGTAAAAACAGTCAGCCAAGGTGATTGATTTGAATTAAACTTGACTTTTTAGTTCTTATCAAAAATTGATGGAGAAGAAAGGGATTCCAATTTCGCGTCTTAAATGAACTAGGCAGACTAGAATTCGCTGTATTCTATGAAATACGATAGTATGGTAGAAAGAAATATCCGAATCTTTCGACCATACTATCTACTGTTGTTATTGTAGTGTATATTTGTAGTGTATATAAGGTGTATTGTAATCCGGGTTAATTTAATAGAGATCAATCTACAACAGTATCCTCATATTTCTATATATTGGTATGGTATATATAATATGTAATGGATAATATGTATATAGCGCCCCCCAATCCTATTTCTTTGCTTTATTTATACATCTGTCTTGTATTTAATTTGTGTTGATTTCAATCAATTTGCAATAATAGAAAAACAACTGTACGAATCTAATCTAATTCCTGTATTGCTGATTATTTTCAATAGGAATCCTGATCAAAAGAATCAAGGTCCTCTTTGATGGGTATAATATATAATAAAAGAAAAAAAAAAAAGAATCTTTTTACTAACATTCTGACGAAGAAGTCGTTGATCGCTCAGTTGACAGATGATCTATGGAAACTCCTTCGGATTTCGAAAAAAAGATTAGTAAACCTCTTTTAACGTTTGAACAGTTAGTTCAATTAAACAAATACAACATAAATCAAATTGGCAAAATATTAAAACAAACGGGAAGTGCGCAATATGTGACTCGCCCAAGACACTATTTTAGTCTGTGTAGTAGTATCTCGTTAGAGAACTACTAATGTCTGTGTTGTTTCCGATAGAAAATGTGTATCTACGTAATATAATAACAGAACTATTTTCTCTTTGAATAATAAAAAAGAAATAAAAATGGTAGTCAATTTATTCCAACTGAATTCTTGATCCATTTTTTATTTCTTTTTTATTCTTTTTACTTTCGAAATACAAACACGGAAATAATTGAAATATTTGTTTGATTGAAAGAGTATTCTTCATATATATTATTCATAAACTATATTACTACACTAAAACCCAAGAAAATTTTGAAATGCAGATATTTTTTTAGTTCTATTTCAATTTAAAAATAGAATTTTAAATTGAAATAGTGTTGAAATAGTGAAATTTCAACTAAAAAAAGCTTTTCAGAACTGAACGATTTATAAAAAAAAAAAAATGGATAAAGTTTAATTCCTAAACTCAATTACAATTAGTAATACTTCTAGAGTCCACTTCTTCCCCATACTACGAGTGAAAGGGAAAATGTAAAGACTACCATTAAAGCAGCCCAAGCGAGATTTACTATATCCATGTGAATTATGTCCCCTATCTCTATGACGGAATTCTTTAATTATTGTTCACTAATAAATAATAGTGGAATCACTGGCGCAGAGTCAAAAATTCTGACCTAAGATCGTTGATGAAACCATCCAATAAATTTAACTATAACTTATAAGGAAGGGGTCTAGTATAATCAGAAAAGATTAAGCACAAGCAAAAAATGCGGAGACCCCCTTCCCTTGGAAGTATCAAAGAAATAGTATTAAATTAATATCTAGAAATAAGAAAAAGAGATTCTTTATTTTGTTGACATTCATTAAGTAAGTCTAAAAAAATAAAAGAAAGGTAGATCACTACCTAGCCCCTACCCTATTTCTTTTCCATTTTATTTTGATCTAATCCTTAACGTCTCTTTATTGTCTCTATGAAACAATCGGAGGACGCCTTATTATGTTCTGTTCTTTCTTGCCTAGAGGTTAACGAAAAAAGAAAAAAAAAAGGTATATATATTAAGTATAATATAAGTAAAAGCCAATTACTCATTCAATCGAATTAATATTGATTGAATACCGGAGTACTCAAAGACTTTGATGAATATGTATACAAAGTATTTTCTGTCCTTTCCGCAACTAAAAA